TTGCGAGTGAGATGGCTGAGGATAGGCGGTAGATTGTAAGTTTATTAACAAGTTGAATGACTTTCTCATTAGGCTCGATAGTTTAATTTAAGACACTAGATTGCAAATCTGGAGATGTAGATGATATACTTGAGCTTAAGATTTAAAAGAATTGAACTTTTTTTTGTGCCTTTGAAGGGCAATAGTTTTAATAACTTAAAATCTTAAAAAAGAGTAAAAAAAGAGGGAATAAACAAAAGAAAAAGGTTGGTGTAAATTAAAGCGGGAGCAAAAGCCGAAGAAGGCGAGGAGTATAAAGATGACTTAGGTTTTGTTGTTAAGAGGATTAAAGAGGAGATTGCAAGTCGAAGGTAGTAGTAAAGAGTAACTAGTGAGGATAAAATAAGAATGATCAAGGGCAAAAAAAGCTTGGAGTTAGTTATAGATTCAATTAAAATTCACTTTGGTAGAAACCCTGAAAAAGGCGGTAGCCCCCCCAACGACAGAAGTGATAATGAACTTACGAGGCCTAGTAAAGGCATGGAAGTTTTCTGAGATAGCAGCTGAGAAAAGTAAAAAGATTGATAGTGGTTAAATAGTAAAGCGATGGAGGTCGAGATGATCCTATAAAAACTAAAGTAAATAAGTCATGAAGATTCTCTGATTGAGATAGCGATTAATATTCATCTTATATGATTGATGGATGAATAAGCTAAAATTTTCCGTAAGGAGGTTTGATTTAGTCCTCCAATGGAGCCAATAATTGCTGATAATGATGCTCTTGTCACTAAGATGGAAAAAAAATAAGAAGAATAAGCTAGATGGGAGATTAAGAACATAGGGGCAATTTTTTGGATAGTTATAAGCACGATAGCTTGAGTTCAATTTAGACCTTCTATGATTGCTGGGAATCAAAAGTGGAATGGAGCCGCCCCTAGTTTTAGTAATAAGGCGATTAAAATTGAGGAAAAAAAGATAGGAAAGTTTAAAGAGAGAGGAGCAGCAAAAATAATTAAAGCGGAGCCTAAAGCCTGTACTAGGAAATATTTTAAAGCTGCTTCAGAGGGAAGTCGGTTTTGTTTTCTAGAAATCAAGGGAATAAAAGATATTAAGTTCAATTCTAGACCTATTCAAGCTGTAAATCAAGAAGTTGAGGAAAGAGCTACAAGTGTACCTAGAATTAAGAGAACTAGGAATATAAGTCGTTGGGAAGAAAATAGCATTAAAAAGAGTGAGTATAAAGTCACATAGACGGGGTATGAACCCATTAGCTTAAAGTTAGCTTATCTTTTGAAGTGAAGTTAAAATTTGGTACATACTGGTGTAGAGTGCACGGAAATTTTTGATATTTCTGGGATTGGTGTAAATCCATTGTGTGTAATATGGGCAGTATTACTACATGAGCTGTCCTATCAAAACAGACCTTTTTTTCAGGCACCATATCTTATAACATTAATTTAAAAAAAATAAAATAAATAATAATAAAAAAAAATTGTATTAGCTTAAGAAATTTTTATTTGGAGGGGGGGGGCTACTAAGATTAATATATTAACTATACATACTTTACTTTAATTGTAATATCATAAACTTTCCATATCTCTTATAGGCAATTATATATCCTGTAAATGGGTATAATAACATATGTTATTATATTCTGATAAATACAGCTGCGCCCCGACTCCCCGGGGTCGAGGGAGGGGTAAAGACTGTATTTATCTCAAATATAGCTTACTTTGAAGAGAGTATTACTAGTCTAATCCCTCGTTGACCAGGGTTATAATATGGTTTGTGGTTAACTGAATAAAGAAAATAATTTAGATACGCCAAGATTTTTATATATTTAGAAGTTAGTAACATATTAAGTGTAGAGAAAACGTCGAACCCACTCTATACATTTAATTAAATGTATATATAAATAGAAAATATTAGCATTAGAAATTCACACTAGAGGCTGTATGAGGGGTTTTGGCAAAAATCGAGATTCTTTATAATCTATTGGAAGAAGTTAACTAACGGCTTATTAGGGTTTCTTTTAAAGGCCATTTATGGAAATCCGGCTATATTCCCGAAAGTTCGAGGTGTATCGAGACCTATTAATTAAAGGTTTAAATATTCAAAGATCAATTGTAATTCTGTAGTTTTTTAGTATGTAAATAAAAGTTCTTAAATTGTTATATTTAATAAATTTTTATAAAAAATTAAATTGTATTAAGGGTCGGGAGTGCAAGATAAGTTTGATTCTTGCTTATAAATTTTTATTAGTGTGTTTGAAGAATATATGCGAGTGTTAGCAAAAAAATAATAAAATTATTTAATATTATTTTATTTTTCGTTGGGAGTAAAAAGTTATGAACAATTTAGTGCAGTATTAAAAATTCTTTTATTAAAGAAAATTAGAAAGAGTAAAACAAAAAAGATCCGGCTAAAATTTGTGCCAGCAGCCGCGGTTACACTTAAGGGTCAAGTAAAAATAAATAAGTTGTCTAGTTAAATTGCGATGAGTTGATGGTGTATACCCACTTTACCAAAAGGTGAAATTTATTGGGTAATGTCTGACGTGGGGGTGCATCGAGAATGCATTTTAGTTGAGGCTAGGGAGGTTTGGGTATGGACTAGGATTAGACACCCTATTACACCAAAAGTAAATAAAAAGGACTAGAGTAGTAAAAATTAATTTGTTCAAAATTCAAAGAATTTGGCGGTATTTTAGTCTAGTTAGAGGAACCTGTTTTATAAACGATAATCCACGTAGAATCTTTCTTGTTCTTGTTAAAAGTTAGTATACCTTCATTATTAGACAATTTGTTGATAAAAATTGTTGAAATCAAATAAATTTAAGTATATTAGATCACGGTGCTGCTTATGAATAAGTAAAAATGGGTTACAATGGGAATTTACCCACGACGAATAAAAAAGAGAATTTCTTTTTTTGAAGGCGGATTTAATTGTAATTTTAAGTTTAATAAGCTTAAATGATATTAGCTCTAAAATGTGTACATATTGCCCGTCGCTTTCATCAAGTCAGGTGAGATAAGTCGTAACATAGTAGGTGTACTGGAAGGTGCCCCTAGAAATAAAACAAAGCTTTTTTAGTTAAGCGTTTCACTTACGATGAAAAGATTTACCGTGCAAATCGGTTTGTTTTAAATAAAGAATACTTGCTATTATTAAAAAGACAATAAACATTATTAAGAAAAATAATTTTATATGAAAGAGTGTGAAGTAGGCATAAGAAACATATATTCAGGCTTAAGAAAATAAGTATCGAGAGAGAAAGTTGAAATAATTTGAAAATTTACTTAATTTAAAGAAAATGTCAAAAGTTGTACCTCGTGTATCAGGGAGAGTCTAAATTAACCAGCGAAGCTAGGAATCCCGAAAAAAGAAAAGCTAAGATAAAATAATCGTTATAGTATTAAATATATGAAAAATTTTCTCTTAGTGGTGAAACATCAATCGGGTCTTTTTATATCTGGTTTTCTTAAAAATAAATTTAATTTAGCTTCAGTAACAAAACAAAGTATTGGGGTAAAAAACAGGAGGTAAAAGCTTCTTGTTAAAAAAATGCGTGAGCTTATTAAAAATAAAAATATTTAGGTTAGGCTTAAAAGTAGCCAGATTTTTAAAGTGTTTTAACTAAAAAGGTTTGTAAATAAAATTTTTATAGGGTTTGCAAAAAGTATAAGAATATTTTATTAAACTAAAAATTCAAAGAAAAAATGATTTTATTAGTATAGATAATTTGGTATAAAAGTAAAAATTAAAATAAAAGAAAAATTTTTAGGTTTCTCTGCTTAGTGAAAGGAACTCGGCAAAAAAAGTTTCTGCCTGTTTATCAAAAACATGTCTTTACGGTGTTTATGTAAAGTCTAGCCTGCCCAGTGACGTTAAGTTTAAAGGCCGCGGTATACTGACCGTGCGAAGGTAGCATAATGATTTGTTCTTTAATTGAGGACTTGTATGAATGGTTGAACAAGAAACTATCTGTCTCTCACTTATTCCTTGAATTTTACATTTAAGTGAAAAGGCTTAAATAAACTAGGGGGACGATAAGACCCTATAAATCTTTATATTTGCTCAGCCAAAAAATGTGTATTAGGGCCAAAAATATATTTTTTGGTGGGGTGATATTTTGTTGGGGCGACAGGAGTATAATAAGTAACTGCTTTAAAAGTTTAATTAGATATATTTAGTTTGAGTGTTAAAAGATCCTTTAGTAAGGATTATTAAAATAAGTTACTTTAGGGATAACAGCGTAATCTCTTTTGAGAGTTCATATCGAAAAAGAGGATTGCGACCTCGATGTTGAATTAAGGATCCTTTGTGGTGCAGCCGTTACAAAAGGAGGTCTGTTCGACCTTTAAATCTTTACATGATTTGAGTTCAGACCGGCGTGAGCCAGGTCGGTTTCTATCTCCTAGAAAATGATAAACTTTTTTAGTACGAAAGGATTGAAAAGTTGAAATATTTTTATAAGTTTCGAATAATTACTTTGGCAGAATAAATGCACTGGATTTAGGATTCAATAATATGGGATATTAACCCATAGGTAATAAACTGATTAGTTAAGCTTAAAATTTGACTAGTTAGTTGGTGATGTTTGCAGTTATAGTTGTTAACTATTTGGTCGTTATTATTTGTGTGCTGGTAGGCGTAGCTTTTGTAACATTACTAGAGCGTAAAATTTTGGGTTACATTCAAATCCGGAAAGGGCCAAATAAAGTTGGGTTTTTAGGGATTTTACAGCCTTTTTCAGATGCTATCAAGCTGTTTACTAAAGAACAAACTACGCCTACTTTATCTAATTTTTTTGTTTACTATATGTCCCCGGTATTTAGCCTGTTTATCTCTCTTTTAGTTTGGGCAGTATCACCATATGAAGTAGGTTTAATAAATTTTGAACTAGGAGTTCTATTTTTTTTGTGCTGTTTAAGTCTAGGAGTGTATTCAACTATAAGGGCAGGTTGAGCTTCCAATAGAAAGTATTCTATACTGGGAAGATTGCGAGCGGTAGCTCAGACCATTTCTTATGAAGTTAGATTGGCTTTAATTTTATTAAGGTTTTTATTTCTTACAGGGGGGTTTAGATTTGAACTGTTCAATTTATATCAGGAAAAAATGTGATTCTTATGGTTTACTTTACCTCTGAGGTTAATTTGATTTGCTTCTTGTCTGGCTGAGACGAATCGGACTCCTTTTGATTTTGCCGAAGGCGAATCTGAATTGGTTTCCGGGTTTAACACTGAATATAGAAGAGGAGGCTTTGCCTTAATCTTCATAGCTGAGTATGCTAGAATTTTGTTTATAAGATTGCTATTCAGGTTGTTATTTCTGGGAGCTGGATTTTTTAGGGTTAGTTTATACGTAAAGGTAGTGAGTATGGCTTTCGTTTTTATCTGGGTGCGTGGAACTTTACCGCGTTTGCGGTATGACAAGTTAATACATCTGGCTTGAAAAAGGTTCTTACCGGTTTCACTGAATTACTTGATTTTCTTTATAGGAGTTAAAATAGTTTGTTTTTGCTCTTTTATTAATTAGTTTATAATTAATTTAATATATTGGTAAATTGCGACTAATAAGAGATTTCTCTTGTTTGGTGTTTTCAAAACACCCGTTTTAAGTAAACTAATCAGTCAGTTTAATAAGTGGTCTCATAAAAGAAGCAGCAGAGGGTTAATCACGAAATATGAAAAATAAATAACTGTCAAAAGTTGCCCGGTGATAATATAAGGGTCTTCTACAGGTCGTGCACCAATTCAGGTTAATAAAATTAAAACTGAAATAAGAGATCAAAATATAAACTGGTTTAAAGGGTAGAATGTAAGCCTGCGGAATTTTGAAAAGTGTGTGAAAGGAAGAACTAGCAAAATTGCGACTGATAAAACAAGAGCAATAACACCTCCTAGTTTATTAGGAATAGAACGTAAAATAGCGTAAGCAAAGAGAAAGTATCATTCAGGTTGAATATGAGCGGGAGTAGATATTGGGTTAGCGGGAATAAAATTGTCGGGATCTCCTAAGAGATAGGGGTTTAAAAGTGTAAGGAGTACTAAAGCTATTAAGAATACTATAAAACCTACGATGTCTTTGAAAGAAAAGTAAGGATGAAAGGGAACTTTGTCAGGTTGGCTAGAAATTCCTAAAGGATTGTTTGATCCTCTCTGATGAAGGAATAAAATATGAACAGCGGATCTAGCTGAAACTAAAAATGGTAGCAGAAAATGGAATGTAAAAAAACGAGTTAATGTGGCGTTACCTACAGAAAACCCCCCCCAGATTCATTGTACTAAATCTGTACCTACATAAGGAATTGCTGAAAATAAGTTGGTAATTACGGTTGCACCCCAGAAAGACATTTGTCCTCACGGAAGTACATAACCCAAAAAAGCGGTTGCTATAACCATAAATAAAATAACAACTCCTACTATTCAAACATGCATAAATATAAAAGAGCCGTAGTATATACCTCGACCGATATGAAGGTAAAGGCAAATAAAAAAAAAAGAAGCACCGTTAGCATGTAAAGTTCGCAAGAATCACCCATAATTTACATCTCGGCAAATGTGTGCAACGCTTGAAAATGCTAGGTTAACGTCTGCCGTGTAATGTATGGATAAAAATAATCCAGTGACAATTTGGACAATTAAGCAAAGACCTAAAAGAGATCCAAAATTTCAAAACACTGAGATGTTAATAGGAATAGGTATATCGACTAAGGCTCCGTTTATAATTTTAAATAAAGGGTGTGTTTTTCGTACTGGTATGGTCATTATTTTGAGAATCGGAGTGGCCCTGAGTAAACGGAAGTTACTTTCACTACAGCAATTAAGGTAAGTAAGAGATAAAGGATGACGTAAAGGGTTAAAGCGGCAGCCGGAAAATTGTAGATTAGACATGTCAGAGAAGAAATAAACGAGGTTTGATCTTTAATATCTAATAAAGAATTAGGGATAGCTGCTAAATAAGAAGAAAAAAAGGGATCTATGAGAATTATTAAAATAGATAAAATAGAGCTTAAGCTTAAAATTGTGAATAGGCCAGTAATAGAGATTTTAAAAGGTTCATTTGAGGCTAAAGAAGCTACATAAATAAAAAGAACCAATATACCTCCTAAAAAAATCAAAAATAAAATGTAAGAAAACCAGAATGAGGGGGCACCTACACCTGAAGCTAGAGAGATTAAAGTGGTCTGAATTAAGAGAATAATCCCAGCGGACAAAGGGTGAACTAGGCGTGTGAATAAAAGTGACAAAAATAAAATTAACGGAAAAAAAACTATAGTAATAACAGGGAGTAGTTTATTAAAAATGTTAGTTTTGGGGACTAAAGAAGGGACAGTAGTTCTCTCCCTGATGTTTTAAGAAATTATTATCTCATTGTCGGTTTACAAGACCGAAGTTTTAAGTTAAACTATTAAAACTAATGACAGTTTTTAAAATTTCTGGCGTATTTGTTCCTTTAATGGTAGTATTATGCGGTTTGTGGGTGTTTACTTCTAAATGTAAGCATTTGTTAAATACTTTACTAAGGTTGGAGTTTATCATATTGGGAATCTTTTTTGTTATCAGTCTAAGGGTATCTCACTTGGGAGGGGAAAGTTATTTTTTGTTATTTTTTTTGTCCATAGTGGCTTGTGAGGGAGCTCTAGGGCTTTCTTTATTGGTTGCTATCGTTCGTACCCATGGCAACGATTATTATAATAGATTTAGAGCCCTTCAATGTTAAAAATTTTAGTATTTAACCTTGTATTGATATGTTTTGTAAAATATTGGGAGTTTATTCAAGTGTTTATATTTGTAAATTGCTTTGTAGTCATGGTTAAATGTAGCCACGATTTTTACCTTTATGAATTAGGTTATATGCTAGGCATGGATTATTTAAGTTATGCTTTAATTTTATTAAGGACTTGAATTTTAGCTCTTATAATCTGTTCAAGAGAAAAAGTTAAAAAGAGGGGTTATTTTTCTAAAGGGTTTTTAATTGTAAATTTAGCATTAATAGTAACATTATTGATGACTTTTTCATCAATAAACTATTTGCTGTTTTATGTAAGGTTTGAGAGAAGGTTAATTCCCACTTTGATTTTAATTTTAGGGTGAGGGTATCAACCAGAACGGATTCAAGCAGGGGTGTATATGCTGTTTTATACATTGTTTGCATCTTTGCCTCTATTAGTGTGTCTTTTGGCTTTATATAGTGAAGGGGGTAGTCTTACTATAGGGTTAGCCCAGGTGATTAGAAAAGAGGGGTTCGTAGGATCTTTGTGATATTTTAGGTCTGTATTTGCTTTTGTTGTCAAACTTCCAATATATTTATTTCATTTGTGGTTACCTAAGGCTCATGTTGAAGCTCCTGTAGCAGGATCTATAATTTTAGCAGGTGTCTTGTTGAAATTAGGGGGATACGGGATTATTCGAATTTTATATCTATTCTCTAATCTAAATAAAGCTTATATTTGAGTTTGAGGGTGTTTAGGAGTTATAGGCGGAGTTGTGGTTAGGATAATATGTATACGACAGGTAGATATTAAGTCTTTGATTGCTTATTCTTCTGTGGCGCATATAGGGCTAGTTCTTAGGGGCATGATGACTTGCAATTGGTGGGGAGTTAATGGTGCTGTAGTAGTTATGATCGGGCATGGATTATGTTCATCTGGCTTATTTTGCTTGGCTAATATAGTGTACGAACGAGTAGGTAGCCGTAGAATACTGATTGGGAAAGGCCTTTTGAGGTTTATGCCTAGGATGGGACTTTGGTGATTTTTGCTTAGAATTGGGAATATAGCTGCGCCTCCTACTTTAAACTTATTAGGAGAGGTCCAGCTTATTTCTAGGTTGATTAGGTGAAGTTTAGTTATGTTGGTCGGTATTGCTGTCCTTTCTTTTTTTAGGGCGGCTTACACTTTATACATGTATAGCTTAAGGCAGCATGGTTTGTTTTACAGGTTATTATTTTCTTGCAGTCCAGGTACAGTGCGTGAATACTTTGTTCTGGCTTTACATTGATTGCCGTTAAATTTTTTAATTCTAAAAAGGGCGGTAGTATTTTACTTAATTTATTTAATTAGTTTAATGAAAACGTTGGTTTGTGGTGCCAAAAATGTAAAAAAAATTACTTTAAATCATGGTTTGAAAAGTATCTATACATTTGACTAGTGTTGTGTTTTTGAGGTTAAGTTCTATTTTATGTGGAGGGCTTGCCTTATTTGTGATGATGAGGGGTGAAAGTTTGTTAATTGAATGAGAAGTTGGTTCATTAAATTCTTGTTGTGTAATTATAAGTCTTATTGTAGACTGAATTTCGTTATTGTTTTCTAGTTTTGTACTGTTTATTTCTTCAATAGTGTTACTTTACAGGGGGGAGTATATAGGAGGAGATAAAACTCTGAGTCGATTTATATATCTAGTGCTGGCTTTTGTTATATCGATGATGCTGTTGATTGTAAGACCCAATCTTATTAGAATTCTTTTAGGATGGGACGGTTTAGGTTTAGTATCCTATGCGTTGGTTATTTATTACCAAAACGAAAAATCAGCTAATTCAGGTATGTTAACAATTTTGTCTAATCGGGTAGGGGATGTTGCTATTTTGTTGAGTATTGGGTTAATGATTAGAATGGGAGGCTGAAATTTTGTGTTATATAGAGAAGGCCTAAGGGATTTAAATTGATTATTACTAAAAAGTCTGATTGTATTAGCAGCTATGACTAAAAGGGCTCAAATTCCTTTTTCAGCCTGGCTTCCGGCTGCAATGGCAGCCCCCACTCCGGTATCTGCTTTAGTGCATTCTTCTACTCTGGTAACTGCGGGAGTTTATTTACTAATTCGATTTAGGCCAGCGTTAGAAAGTTCGAGGGTCTCTTCGTTTCTGCTAATCATTTCTTGTTTAACTATATTTATAGCGGGTTTAGGTGCAAATTTCGAGTATGACTTAAAAAAAATTATTGCACTCTCGACCCTCAGGCAGCTTGGAGTTATGATAAGAATTTTGTCGTTAGGCCTACCTGATTTGGCTTTCTTTCACCTCTTGACTCATGCTTTATTTAAAGCGCTTCTTTTTATATGTGCAGGAGTGGTAATTCATAGAGTCAAGGATTATCAAGATATCCGACGAATAGGGGGGTTGGCAAAAAGAATACCTCTGACAAGAGCTTGTATAACTTTATCTAATTTAGCTTTGTGTGGAATACCGTTTATAGCGGGGTTTTATTCTAAAGATTTGATTCTTGAGATGGCTTTCATAAGAAGCCTTAATAAAGTAGCGTTTGTGCTTTATGGTTTAGCTACTGGGTTAACTGTTTGTTATACTTTTCGATTAATTTTTTTTAGGATTACAGGGGGCTTTAACTTAGGGAGATTAAGATCAGTTAGGGATTCGTCAATTGTAATAACAAGACCTATAATGGTTTTAAGGTTTGGGGCTGTTATAAGGGGCGCAGCTTTGTCTTGGATTTTATTTCCTGAAAGATATATGATTTGTTTGAGAGCAAGATTGAAAGCTTTAACTTTAATAGTAAGTTTAGTAGGGGGTCTTATTGGCTATATATTAAATATCATAAATATTAATTATTGCTTAAAATCTTTGAAGAATCTTTCTTCTGTTTGGTTTATAGGATCAATATGAAATATACCCCATTTATCTAGGTTTATATTATCTTATTATAATTTAAATGTAGGGGTTATTTTGGATAAAGGTTTTGACAAGGGATGGCTGGAATATCTAGGAGGTCAAGGAAGATACAGGATGATAATTAGAAAATCTGCCCAGTTAGAAGTCTCTCAAAATAAAACTTTAAAAATTTTTCTAAAAATTATAGTTGGCTGGGTGGTTGTACTGTTGTTTTTATATATTTAATTTATATAATTTAAACTAGAATATTGCATTGAAGCTGCAAAAGTGGTAAAATTACCTGTAAATAATATTTTTAGAAGAAATTTATATCTTCAGCTTTACAACGAAAATGTAATGTGTTGGTATTACACTATAAAAAAAGAAGTATAAACGGAATTTAACCGCTTTAAGAGGAAGTTAGAAGCTTTTCTTAGGTCATAATACTTCCTTAGTGGGAAATTGATTTCAGTTCTATCATTAACAGTGATAAGCCTCAAGCTTGGCTTCCACTAAAAATTAGAGGCCTTGGGGGCCAAAACTTAGGTCGAAACTAAGGGCAAATATTCGCTTTCTAATCTTTTTAAGGTTAGTTTAATTAAAACACCTTGTGAGTGCAAATCACAAATCATTGTTGACTATAACCCTAAGACGATCATTCTAAAGCACCGTTATATCATTCGAGGTATAAACCAAACAAAAGAATTACTAAAAATAAAGATCCGGTTAAAGATCATAAAAAAAGGTTTGATAAGTTAATAATTGAAATCAAAGGGAGTAAAAGTGTGATTTCTACATCGAAAATTAGAAAAATAACAGCAATAAGGAAAAATCGCAAAGAAAAAGGAATTCGTGCAGACCCCTTTGGATCAAATCCACATTCAAAGGGAGAACTTTTTTCTCGGTCAATTGTCGTTTTTTTTGAAATAATAGACGCGATTCCTATAACAATTGAAGCGATTAAAATTGTAATTAAAGTGATGAATGAAATTAAAAAGATTAACTTCCCTAGTGACACTAGACTTTCTGGTTGGAAGCCAGAGGTACTTTTATACTAGAAAGATTTAACCTCCTCATCAGTAGATACAGACGTATAGAAATAATCAGACTACATCTACAAAATGCCAGTACCAAGCGGCCGCTTCAAACCCAAAGTGATGACTAGATGAGAAGTGACATATATAGAGGCGGTATAAACAAATAGCTAAAAAAGCCGTGCCAATGATAACATGGAGCCCATGAAATCCAGTAGCAACAAAGAAAGTAGACCCATAAACTGAGTCAGCGATGGTAAATGGAGCTTCAAAGTATTCTAGTGCTTGGAGAGCTGTGAAGTATAATCCGAGAATAACGGTAAGGAGGAGGCTTTGGAATGCTTGTGAGTGATTAGATTCAATAATGGAGTGGTGTGCTCAGGTAACGGTTGCACCTGATGAAAGAAGAATTGTTGTGTTTAGTAAAGGAATTTGGAATGGGTTAAATGGTTGAATTCCCTGAGGAGGCCACAAAACGCCAATTTCTACAGCAGGCGAAAGCCTCCTATGAAAAAAAGCTCAGAAAAAGGAAAAAAAGAAGAGAACTTCTGAAACAATGAATAAAATTATCCCCCACCGAAGACCTTTACTTACTACAGAGGTGTGAAGACCTTGGTAAGTGGCTTCACGAGTTACATCTCGTCACCATTGGATTATTGTTAAAATAGTCGTAATTAACCCTATCAATAGTAAATTTATGTTAAATTCATGGAACCATTTAACAAGGCCAGTTGTTAGTATTATGGCTCTAATTGAGCCAGTTAAAGGTCAAGGACTTGCGTTAACAAGATGATAGGCGTGGAATCCGTGAGAGAGTGACATTAGTTAATTTCTCCGGTGTAAAGGGTTCTGAGGACAGTGAAGACGTAGGATTGGATGATTGCAACAGCAGATTCTAAAAGTAGGAGCAGGATTTGAGATGAGATCAGGATTATGAGGATAGTAGACGATAAAATATGAGGTCCTGTTTGGCTAAGTAAGGTAAGTAAAAGGTGGCCTGCAATTATATTGGCACAAAGCCGTACAGCTAAAGTTCCCGGGCGGATTAAGTTTCTAATAGATTCAATTACAACTATGAAGGGTATTAGTACAGGAGGAGTTCCTTGGGGAACAAGATGTGCAAATATATGTTGGGTGTGTTTCAACCAACCAAAAATTATTAATGTAATTCAAATTGGAAGGGAGAGGGATAAAGTTATAGCAAGATGACTTGATCTTGTGAAAATGTATGGTAAAAGTCCTAAGGCATTATTAAATACAATTAGGCTAAAAAGAGAGATAAAGACCAGAGTTACTCCGACGTGAGAAGGGGATAAAAGGGATTTAAATTCACCGTGAAGGGTTGAAGTAACCTTAGATCAAACAATTAATCATCGAGAAGGAGACAATCAAAATATTATTGGTAAAAATAAGAGTCCAATAAAAGTCGAGAGTCAGTTAAGAGGAAGGGAAAGTACTCTAGATGAGGGTTCAAAAATTAAAAATAATCTTGTTATCATTTTCAAATTTTTTCTTTAGAAAGGCTAGCTTCAATTGTTCCAGGGGCTTTTTTTGGGTTTAAAATAAAGTAATTTAAGATTATAAAGCAAAAAAAACTTAGTAAAAAGAGAGCGAATAGATTTAACCATAGTATTGGTCTTATTTGTGGCACTAAAAAATACTATTTTAATAGTGATTTAAGCATGACAAGCTTACGTTATCTCATTAACTAATTTTTTACCATCCGGGGTATTTATACCATAATAGGTTTAAAAGACCTACACTTTTTTCAGCCACCGAGTGAAGCTTCTCTGGAGGCAGAGATTCACGCTAGGAAAGAGTCTACTGAGACGGCCTCAATTAAAATGGGTATAAATCTGTGGTTTGCACCACAGATTTCGGAGCATTGACCGTAAAAAAGACCGGGCCGGTTGATGATAAATCTAATTTGATTTAGTCGCCCAGGAATGGCATCTGCTTTTACCCCAAGGGCGGGGACTGTTCAAGAGTGAATTACGTCTGCAGCCGTCACTAGTACTCGGATTTGAGTATCAAGGGGTAAAACAGTTCGATTATCTACCTCTAAAAGTCGGTATCCAGATAAGTCTAAGTCTGAAGAGGGTACTATATAAGAGTCAAATTCTACCTGGAGAAAATCTGAATATTCATATCTCCAGTATCACTGGTGCCCTACGGCTTTAATTGTGACTCTTGGGGAGTTCACTTCGTCCAGGAGGTAAAGAAGCCGGAGTGAAGGGAGTGCAATGAAGATCAAGATTACCGCCGGCAGAACGGTTCAGATAACTTCAATTGACTGATTTTCAAGCAAAAAGCGATTGGTAAGGGAGTTGAAAAATAGGGTTGATATTATATATCCTACAAATGTTGTAATTATTACTAAAACTACTATAGTATGATCATGGAAAAAGATTAATTGTTCTATTAAAGGGGAAGCTCTGTCTTGGAAACCCAAATGTCCTCATGTTGCCATTAGGTTCTAAAAGAAGAAAGGCCTTCATAACAGGAGCTTAAATCCTGTGCATTTATCTGCCATTTTAGTAAATGGTAAGTAAAGGAATTTCTATATAACTATGATCAGCAGGAGGGTGGTTATGATATCACTCGATTGAGGTTGGAAGAAACAAAGAGAACATTAGCGGCCGCTTTGAGATTAGGGCTTCTCAAATAATAATTACAAATCCTAAGACGGCAATTAAAGAAGCTGTCGAGCCAATAGAAGAGACTACGTTTCAAGTAGTGTAAGCATCGGGATAGTCTGAGTAACGTCGCGGCATTCCCCTCAAGCCCAAGAAATGTTGAGGAAAGAAAGTAATATTTACTCCTAAGAATATAGTGATAAAGTGGATTTTTAGTCATTTAGGGTTTAAAGACAAACCGGTAAATAAGGGGAATCAGTGAGCAATTCCAGCAAAAATTCCAAATACTGCACCCATGGATAAAACGTAATGAAAGTGGGCTACAACGTAGTAAGTATCGTGTAAAATAATGTCAATAGAAGAATTTGCCAAAACCACGCCGGTTAGCCCCCCTATAGTAAATAGGAAAATAAATCCTAATGCTCATAATAGGGAAGGTGTTAGAGTAATCCGAGTACCGTGCAGGGTCCCTAGCCACCTGAATACTTTAATTCCGGTTGGTACAGCAATAATTATAGTAGCTGACGTAAAGTAAGCTCGGGTATCGACGTCCATCCCAACTGTAAATATATGGTGAGCTCAAACTACAAAACCTAGTACTCCGATGGCAAGTATAGCATAAATTATACCTAAGGCACCAAAAGATTCTTTTTTTCCTGACTCTTGTCTTACAATATGTGAGATTATTCCGAATGCCGGAAGAATTAAAATATAGACTTCTGGGTGACCGAAAAATCAGAATAAATGTTGATAAAGAACTGGGTCTCCCCCCCCAGCAGGATCGAAGAAAGATGTGTTTAGATTTCGGTCCGTTAGAAGCATTGTAATAGCCCCGGCTAGAACTGGGAGAGATAATAAAAGTAAAATAGCGGTAATAAAAACAGATCAAACGAAAAGTGGCATCCGGTCCATAGTTATCCCCGCAGGTCGTATATTGATTACAGTAGTTAAAAAGTTAACAGCGCCTAAAATTGACGATACCCCAGCTAAATGAAGTGAAAAAATACCTAAATCTACTGATGCACCGGCGTGAGCTACTGCAGCTGAGAGAGGGGGATATACTGTTCAGCCGGTACCTACACCTCTTTCTACTATTCCCCTCGACAGTAGAAGAGTCAAAGACGGAGGTAAAAGCCAAAATCTTATATTATTTATACGGGGGAAAGCTATATCGGGAGCTCCTAGTATCAACGGGACAAGTCAATTACCAAATCCGCCGATTATAATGGGTATAACTATGAAAAAAATTATCACAAAAGCGTGAGCAGTTACGACTACATTGTAAATTTGATCATCTCCAATTAACCTTCCAGGTTGACCTAGTTCTGCTCGAATAATAAGTCTTAATGATGTTCCAACTATTCCAGCTCATGCGCCAAAGATAAAATATAAGGTACCAATGTCTTTATGATTTGTTGAAAAAAACCATCG